ATTCCTTTTGGTTCGAGAAACCAAAAAATTATTCTGTAAGTTTACAAGAAGATGAAAAAATAAGGAATTGTATTAAAAACTATGTACAAAAAAATAGGAGAATATCCTCGGGTTTCGAAGGAATTGCACGGATAGAAATTAAAAAAAGGATCGATTTGATTCAGGTCATAATCTATATTGGATTTCCTAATTTCTTAATAGAGGGCCAAACAGGAAGCATCGAAGAATTACAGGTGAATATACAAAAAAAATTGCATTCTGTGAACCGGAGACTCAATATTGCTATTACAAAAGTGGAAAAACCCTATGGGCAACCTAATATTCTTGCGGAATATATAGCTTTACAATTAAAAAATAGAGTTTCATTCCGAAAGGCAATGAAAAAAGCTATTGAATTAGCTGAACAAACAGATACAAAAGGAATTCAAGTGCAAATTGCAGGGCGTATCAACGGAAAAGAAATTGCACGTGTCGAATGGATCAGAGAGGGGAGAGTTCCCTTACAAACAATTCGCGCTAAAATTGATCATTGTTCCTATACAATTCGAACTATTTATGGAGTATTAGGCATCAAAATTTGGATATTTTGGGAGGAGCAATAATAGACTTTTATTTGTCTTTCCTTTCTATTCAGTGATAGAACAAAAAATCACAAACTTGTTCATTCTTTTTCCATTAAATCAAACAAAAATGAGCAATTCCAATTCTATAAGGTTGAATAAAAATTCGATTGACCATTTGTTAGAATTGCTATGCTTAGTGTGTGACTCGTTAATTTTTATTTAGAGTTAAGAGTTGGGATTAAAAAAAAAGACTGACCCCTACTTAAACTTAATAAGTTACTTAAACTTAACTTAATAAGTATAATAATAAATATAATAAAAAAACTAATAACTAACTTATTGCTTCGTAATATCAATATCCCAAGAAACAGTCACTATATGAGATGAGTGGATCAATCATATAGTTGCAGCAACTGCAACTAAAATTTTTTCTATAAAAAATCTTATTTATGGAAATAATCTTATTTATGGGTTGGGTTGTGAAGCAAAAATAAAGAGATGTAGATAAATGAAAGGATGAGAGAAAGAAAGAACAAAAATATCAATGATATATGATTCCAATATGTATGGTCTATGAATTACCTCATAAAAGGCAATGTAATAAAGCATCAAAACTGAATAAATAATAAAAATAAATATAAAATAATAATAAAATAAAGTGATATGAATAATAAAGAGCCTCGAGTTAATAAAAACTAAGTAGATTGACTCGAGAAGAGAAATTTTTTTGGGAGCTCCATTGCAGAGTTCAGACTTAACCATTAATAGAGAAGCTATAGGAACGATGAAACCTGTGATTGCATAGGATTCTACTGAAAACAAATCCGAATAATTCATTGGGTGGGATGGCGGAACGAACCGAGAAAAAATGAATTTATTTCGAGAAGTCATGGATTGACCTAGAAATAACAAAAAGCAAAGAGTCAATATTCGCCCGCGAAACTTTAGATTACATTACAATATTTTGGCATCATTTGAGAAGAGTCAAAATAAGGATCATTATAAAAAAAAACATTATCTATATTATCTATAATCCATAAATATGCATAATAGAAACATTCTATCTGTATATCCCATACATACATCTTCCTATATAACAAATTCAATATTGATAAATGTCTTATTGGATTATTTTTTCCATGTGTATCTGTAATATGTCATATTAGTGAATCTTTTCATTCGCGAGGAGCTGGATGAAAGGAAACTTTCATGTCCAGTTCTGCAGTAGAGATCGAATTAAGAAATGACCATCAACTATAACCCCAAAAGAACCAGATTTCGTAAACAACATAGAGGAAGAATGAAGGGAATATCTTGTCGCGGCAATCATATTTGTTTCGGCAGATACGCTCTTAAAGCACTCGAACCCACTTGGATCACAGCTAGACAAATAGAAGCGGGGCGAAGAGCAATGACACGATATGTGCGTCGTGGTGGAAAAATATGGATACGCATATTTCCCGACAAACCTGTTACAGTAAGACCCGCAGAAACACGTATGGGTTCGGGGAAGGGATCCCCCGAATATTGGGTATCCGTTGTTAAACCAGGTCGAATACTTTATGAAATGGGTGGAGTATCTGAAACTGTAGCGAGAACAGCTATTTCACTAGCTGCGTCCAAAATGCCTATACGAACTAAATTTGTCAGGATGGAGATGTAGAACTAAATGGTATATTGAGGATGAAAAAACAACTGCAAGTTTATTTATTTCTGGACAGAAAATATTTCTTTTTTTCTTTCCTTCATCCTTTCCATTAAAATAACAGATTCCAATAAAATGATATGATTCAACCTCAAACCCTTTTGAATGTAGCGGATAACAGCGGAGCCCGAGAATTGATGTGTATTCGAATCATAGGAGCTGGTAATTATAGATATGCTCATATTGGTGACGTTATTGTTGCTGTAATTAAAGAAGCAGTGCCAAATATGCCACTAGAAAGATCAGAAGTAATTAGAGCTGTAATTGTACGTACTTGTAAAGAACTCAAACGTGACAACGGTATCATAATACGATATGATGACAATGCTGCGGTTGTCATTGATCAAGAAGGAAATCCAAAAGGAACTCGGGTCTTTGGTGCGATCGCTCGGGAATTGAGACAGTTGAATTTTACTAAAATAGTTTCATTGGCTCCCGAGGTATTATAAATAATACTAAATGAGACTATGATATATCAGAACATCTAAAATAGGATATATCAGAACATCTAAAATAGATCAAATTTAGTGGAGTAGTAGATGGTGTCTCACGCATATACTTTTTTTATAATATTAAAAATTAAACAAAATAAACAAAAAAATGAAAGAAAATAAAACAAACAAAAAAGATAACATGTTAATTATATCAAAATTAGAAGGCACCAATAATTATAGTTCGCCATGGGTAGGGACACTATTTCCAATATAATAACTTCTATAAGAAATGCTGACATGGATAAAAAAGGAACGATTCGAATAGCATCTACTAATATTACCGAAAATATTGTGAAAATACTTCTACGAGAAGGTTTTATTGAAAACGTTCGGAAACATCAAGAAAGTAACAAAAATTTCTTGGTTTTAACTCTGCGACATAAAAAGACTAGGAAAAGAATACATAAAACTATTTTAAAGCGTATCAGCCGACCTGGTTTACGAATTTATTCCAACTACCAACAAATTCCTAAGATTTTAGGTGGAATAGGAATTGTAATTCTTTCCACTTCTCGAGGTATAATGACGGATCGAGAAGCTCGACGAGAAAAAATTGGAGGCGAACTTTTGTTATATATATGGTGATCTTACTCCTCCGGTATCCTAATTTTATCTCTAACTTCCTATTTTATAGAGAAGAAAAGTGAATTATATAACTTTTCCTCCATTAGTTGATATTTCAAGGAGCTTACCTGGAATGAAAGAACAAAAATTGATTCATGAAGGTTTAATTACTGAATCACTTCCCAACGGTATGTTCCGGGTCCGCTTAGATAATGAAGATGTAATTCTAGGTTATATTTCGGGAAGGATCCGCCGTAGTTTTATACGGATACTACCGGGGGATAGAGTCAAAATTGAAGTAAGTCGTTATGATTCAACCAGGGGACGTATAATTTATAGACTTCGAAACAAAGATTCGAACGATTAGATAATTTTTTAAGCATTCCTCTCATTTTCACGACGATACAATTAAAAAAATGCAAGAGACTTATTTTCTTCCAAGGAATAGATTCAACATTAAGGTAAGGAATAATAAATATGAAAATACGGGCTTCCGTTCGTAAAATTTGTGAAAAATGCCGACTGATCCGTCGGCGCGGACGAATTATAGTGATTTGTTCCAATCCGAGACATAAACAGAGACAAGGATAACCCTTTCAAAAAAAAACTTTTTAAAATAAAGGAAGAACAAAAGGGGGATTTCTTTTAACATAAAATGGATATTTCCGTATCTTTTCTTTCTGTATATTTCTGACTCATAGTTATGAGATGATAAAATATGACAAAAGCTATACCAAGAATTGGTTCACGTAGGAATGGGCGTATTGGTTCACGTAAGAATGGACGTAGAATACCAAAAGGAATTATTCATGTTCAAGCAAGTTTGAACAATACTATTGTAACTATTACAGATGTACGAGGTCGAGTGGTTTCTTGGGCCTCCGCTGGTACTTCTGGATTCAAAGGCCCAAGAAGAGGGACACCCTACGCTGCTCAAGCAGCAGCAGTAAATGCTATTCGTACTGTAGTTGATCAGGGTATGCAACGAGCAGGAGTTATGATAAAGGGTCCTGGACTTGGAAGAGACGCAGCATTACGAGCCATTTGTAGAAGTGGTATACGACTAAGTTTCGTACGTGATGTAACACCTATGCCACATAATGGATGTCGACCTCCTAAAAAAAGACGTGTGTAGAAATAATAAAAAAGGATTTCAAGAGAAATAAATGATTCAATGATCTGATCTAATAATAGTATTATTATAGTATGGTTCGAGAGGAAGTAGTAGGATCCACTCGAACACTGCAGTGGAAGTGTGTTGAATCAAGAATAGATAGTAATCGTCTTTATTATGGTCGTTTCATTCTGTGCCCACTTATGAAAGGTCAAGCCGATACCATGGGTATTGCCATGCGAAGGGCTTTACTTGGAGAAATAGAAGGAACATGTATCACATGTGCAAAATCTGAGAAGGTGCCACATGAATATTCTACGATAGTAGGTATTGAAGAATCGGTACATGAAATTTTACTAAATTTGAAAGAAATTGTATTGAGAAGTAATATACATGGAGTTCGAGACGCATCCATTTGCGTCAAGGGCCCTAAATACGTAACCGCTCAAGATATCATCTCACCACCTTCCGTGGAAATAGTTGACACAACACAACATATAGCTAATCTGACGGAACCAATTGATTTGTGTATTGGATTACAAATAAGGAGAGATCGCGGA